AGTTTTTGGCGAGACTCCACTAAAAAAAGGGGCCGAGCTTTCTTATGGTATCTTTATGGATATTGAATAAACCCGAGGTTTTCTTCTTGATTCTTTTTTTCTTTTCGACATCTACACTTTTTTTATTCTCTAGGTAGGTTATTTATGAAATGCCAATCCAACACAAGTTCTTATTATTTTATAATAAAAATATTATTTTTTTCTCAACGTTCATATTGACAATAGTGCATTGAAAAAATATAATTGATCGTGGATAAATAGATCTATTTATCCACGCCCTATAAGTTTTTTTTTACTTTACTTCATGTAAGCGATACGTTCCTTAAATTCTCTGGGATATATTTCATTTATCTTATCCGGGAATTTTTCAGATTTTCATTATAGCTATAGCTGTTCATTTTGATGTTCATAATTTACTATAAAAAAATGTTTTTGATGGGGTTGTGCAATCCAATCTCTCTTTTTTTTTTTTCGATCGTATCTACACACCATAATTCTATTTTGGGGTTGCTAACTCAACGGTAGAGTACTCGGCTTTTAAGTGCGGCTAAAATCTTTTACACATTTGGATGAAGGAACGGATTCGTCCATACCGTTGGTAGAGTTTGTAAGACCCCGACTGATCCTGAGAGGGAACGAATGGAAAAAACAGCATGTCGTATAAATGAATAACTCATATCATAAATAAATAACTTTAAGATAGAGTACTTAACCCTTACGGGATCGGTACAAAATATTTGTTTAGTTTGTTAGAGTTTTAATTCTTAGAGCGGTACAAAAAATCAATTATGGTTGGATCGAGTGAATAAATGGATAGAGCCAAAAAGCTCCAATTATAGGGAAACAAAAAGAGCAACGAGCTTCGGTTCTTAATTCGAATAATTACCAATTACCCGATCTAATTATACGTTAGAAATATATTAGTCCCTGGGGCGGGCAAAGGTTATGAAATCACTTTAATAAGTGGATTCTTCACTTTTTTTTTGAATCCTAACTATTCTATTAATTATATCCCTGTGCGGAGACGAATGTGTAAAAGAAACAGTATATTGAGAAATATAATTCTAAAGTCAAAAGAGCGATCGGGTTGCAAAAATAAAGGATTTATAAACATCTTCGGTATCTTATAACGAACAAGAACCAATCGGATGGAAAAAGAGAGAATCCATGGATTAATCATTTCCAAGGTATCTTTTCTTACTATGATACCTTGATACCTTGTTTTGACTGTATCGTACCTATGTATCGTATCATTTGATGACCCAAGAAATCCCCGGTTTTGGTTCAAATCGAATTTCAAATGGAGGAATTACAAGGCTATTTAAAGATAGATAGATCGCGAGAACGGGACTTCCTATACCCACTTCTCTTTCAGGAATACATTTATGCACTTGCTCATGATCATGGGTTAAATAAATCGATTCTTTATGAGCCTATGGAAAATTTAGGTTATGACAAAAAATATAGTTTAATAATTGTTAAACGTTTAATTACTCGAATGTATCAACAGAAGCATTTGATTATTTTTACGAATGATTCTAATCCAAATTTTTTTTTCGGGCATAATAAAAATTTGGATTCTCAAATGATATCAGAGGGGGTTGCAGTCATTGTGGAACTTCCATTCTCACTGCGATTAGTATCTTCCCCAGAAAGTAAAGAAATAGACAAATCTATGACTACTTTACGATCAATTCATTCCATATTTCCCTTTTTAGAGGATAAATTATTACATTTAAATCATGTATTAGATATACTAATACCCTACCCTATCCATCTGGAACTATTGATTCAAACCCTTCGCTCTTGGATACAAGATGCTCCCTTTTTGCACTTATTGAGATTCTTTCTCTACAAGTATCATAATTGGAATAGTCTTATTACTCAAAAAACGAAAATGATTCTCTTTTTTTCAAAAGAGAATCAAAGATTTTTCCTGTTCCTATATAATTTTCATGTATATGAATCGGAATCCATATTTGTTTTTCTCCGTAAACAATCTTATCATTTACGATCAACGTCTTCTAGAGCTTTTCTTGATCGAACACATTTTTATAGAAAAATAGAACATTTTTTAGTGGATTTTCGTAATGATTTTCATACTATCCTATGGTTGTTCAAGGATCCTTTCATACAGTATTTCAGATTTCAAGGAAAATCCATTTTGTCTTCAAAAGGAACCCCTCTTCTGATGAAGAAATGGAAATATTACCTTGTAAATTTATGGGAATGTCATTTTTACTTTTGGTCTCAACCGGATAGGATTCATATAAACCAATTATCCAATCATTTTATCGATTTTCTGGGTTATCTTTCAAGTGTACGACCAACTCCTTCAGTAGTAAGGAGTCAAATGTTAGAAAAGTCATTTATTATAGATATTGTTATTAAAAAGTTTGATACTATAGTTCCAATTATTCCTTTGATTGGATCATTGGCTAAAGCGAAATTTTGTAACTTTTCAGGACATCCCATTAGTAAGCCTGCTTGGGCGGATTCA